AATGCTATGAATAACCCAGTATCGAATACTGGTAATAATATCAGCAAAAGAACGTTCTCCCGTGCTTCCAGACATGCTGAGCTCCACAAATTTTTGTACATTCAAAGAAAGGAATTGATTCCGTGAAAGATAGGATAAGTAAATAGAAAACTACTTTACTGTTCTTTTATCTATCTTTGTGAGATCGTCCATCTTGTACCAAAAGTTTATTTCGAGTATACCGAATCAGTATAACTATCCTTGCTATGGCATAGCAACGCAGCTTCGATCGATACAAAAATCTACATAATCCTCTTTATTCTGATCTATAGATAACTTTCAATAGATCTATAGAGGACACTTGAAATTCTTATAAGCTTTCCTTTATTAGCTTCGAAATGGGAAGTAATCATCTTCGAAAAATCGAATTTGAAAACTTAACTAACTAAAGTGATTATAGCCAATTCTGATAAGAATTTCGAAAAGATCAGTCTTAATGAAAGAATAAGAGAAAGAGGACAAAAATATAGAAAGATATAAGGTTTCATTTTATTACAAAGTTCCATTTGATTGAACCATTTTTTACACTCAATTTGACGATGAAAAAATGAAGAAGATAAAAAAAAATCATCTCGATATCATTTAATAAATATATTCTATTATTGTATTGACATAATTAGGGTCAATCAATAAAAAAAGAGATTATTCCAATATATAAAATATGGATTCCAATAGTTTTTGCTATCAATCAAAAATTTCTTCTTGAAAATTTTTTATTTTTTTCCAGAGAAAACCTATCTATTTTTATATATTACAATAGATACATATATTACATTATATACATATACACATATATATTTTTATGTGAAATCTCTTTTTTTTATAACTCTTATTTGAATTCTTTCATTTCAAGGAATTTGTTGGTATATTAGAATAAAAAATAATCAAAAATAAACACAAATATTTTATTAAATAAAATAATTTCTTAAATACAGAATTGATAAAAAAAAATGATAGATATAGATAATACTAAATGAAATAAAGAAAGCATAGGACAGAAAGAAAACATCCTTGGAACAATTTCTATTCGTGATCAATCATTGTTGAATTAGGTCAACCAGAAAGATTCTTTCTTTAGCGAACTAAAAGTATGGAATAGAACTTTATTCTATGAATTGATAGAATATAGAATCTAAGAAGATAAAAGAAATAACTCATCTTCAAATTGATTTTTTGACACAAAAAAGAAAAGAAATGATCCAAATAGAAATTCTTTTCAAATCAACTCTTTTATTCCAAAATTCCCTAAAACGAAAATAGGATTTCATCATCATTAATTAAAATGAAATGACATAATTTTTATAAGACAGCTTTTTGATACTATCAATTACTATTAATTTCCTCAATTCTCAAATTTGAGTTGAGAGTGAATTTATTGGCTCAGAATTTTAATTGAGCCACTCAATTCTTTTTTTATAGTATTTTAAAATGATCAATGAATCGTGAATTTTTCATTGGAACTTATAGAATAGAATTGATTCTATTCTATAGTTCTTAATTACCATCTTAGAACTTAGGTAAGTACTTTATCAATATATGTAGTAAAAAAACATATTGAATTGAGCCTTTTCATGCTTACTATAACTAGTTATTTCAGTTTTTTACTGGCTGCTTTAACTATAACTTTAGTTCTATTTATTGGTTTAAGAAAGATACAACTTATTTGAAATGAATTGAATTAAAAATTCAGAAAAATCTTTCTTAAAGATTTCAGGTATTCTCTGGTTCTTTCCGCAACAATTGCCAATTATTTTTTTTATTTTTTTTTCATTGAGATTCATAGATAATTCAGATTAATATTTAAAGATAGATCTTAACCTTTTTTTCATCTACTAAAACCGAAATGATTGAAGTTTCTCTATTTGGAATTGTCTTAGGCCTAATTCCTATCACTTTGGCAGGATTATTCGTGACTGCATATTTACAATACAGACGTGGTGATCAGTTAGACCTTTGATTTAATCAAAAATTTTTTTTGTTTTACAGACTTTTTCTACCTTTCTATCGAAAGGTCAAATTTCAGTTTGAATTTCACTTTGTTTTTTTTTTAGAGGAAATCACGCTCTGTAGGATTTGAACCTACGACATCGGGTTTTGGAGACCCGCGTTCTACCGAACTGAACTAAGAGCGTTTGTAAAACAAAAAAGATCTTTTTCTATTTCTATCCTAAAACATTTCTTATACATAGAGTATCCGCAAATTAACGACCTTAATAAATCCCTGTTCATTTCCTATAGGAAAAGTAATAGGTAGGGATGACAGGATTTGAACCTGTGACATTTTGTACCCAAAACAAACGCGCTACCAAGCTGCGCTACACCCCTTTTCGAACTTGATGTACAGTGTCATTGTACAAAATCCTTGTCTTCTTTTCCATATATTATATATATGATCATTTTTTTCTCTATTGATATCAAAGTTTCTTGTCATTTCTTATATAAAATATAAAAAAAGAATAGTATACATCTGAAAAAAAAGAATAGTATACATCTGAAATTCAATCTAACCTATAAATGAAGAATTCATATTTGAGGAGTAATGCTCAGAAAAAGGGCTTCTTTCTTTTGTTTGTTAGGTGAGGCAGGAAATTCTTATCTATTGGTTCATTATACATACTATTTTAGATAGGATTTGTGTCTAAAAAAAGAAAACGAAGTTAAAAAATTCTTGAACTAAAGCATCTGACCATACATGTATTCCAATAGAATAAAGAAAGAGAATTTGCAATGCAAGATATAAAAACATATCTCTCTGTGGCACCTGTAATAAGTACTCTATGGTTTTTTTCTTTAGCAGGTCTATTAATAGAAATAAATCGTTTATTCCCAGATGCTTTATCATTTCCTTTTTTTTGATTTTAGTTATTAATTTTTCATATTTGAAAAAAATGAAGGAGAATAGAATTCTATGTGACGATTCTTTTTTAAAATCTTTAGGATAGATAAAAGGGATATGATATAAAGAAAAAGTTTCTAGAAGCTTATCCAAAATTCAGTGAATAGAAATCCAGAATCCAGTAAGTCCGCTCAAGATCGAACCGAATTTTGGAAAAAATGGAATTTATTAGTCTAGCGTAAGCTAGACGAAATCATAGTCGAAAAGAAGAGACTGAAATAAGTATGATGGTTTAAAATAAAACTTGATAGTTAGAAAGAAATTGTATTACTTCATTTTTATTCTATTTTTTATTACTTAACTTAAAAAAATCAATTTTTAATTATATAGATAGATAATTTCGAAAAAATCTTTTGAAATGTAAAAAAAAACTAGTTAAGAATTCTTATTGATTTTTTTATTATTTTTCGATTCAAAAACCGAAAATAGGAAAGTTAAGTTAAACCAAAGAAATCAATCAAAAGATATAAAGGAGGTTCATGGCTAAAGGCAAAGATGTAAGAGTCAGAGTTTTTTTGGAATGTACTAGTTGTGTTCGAAGAAGTGTCAATAAAAAATCAATGGGTATTTCTAGATATATTACACAAAAGAATCGTTCCAATACACCCAATTTATTAGAATTGAGAAAATTTTGTCGCTATTGTAACAAACATACGACTCATAGAGAAAAAAAAAAATAGATCAAAGGAAACAAAGATCATGTTTGCAAGCAAGTAATAAAATAAATAAAGTAAGAACTTGCCATATTTCTTTCTATATATAATGGAAAAAATATCTATGAATCAAACTTAATCTCATTTTAGTTTAGAGATTATATCATGTGTCTAGATATTCCATTTATATAAATGAAGTAATCAAATGATATGTGAATCAAAACCTATTTTGGTTGGATCTTAAATGAATCAAGAATTCGAATTTTAAAAATAAGGAATAAACCATGAATAGATTTAAACAACGTCTTCGTATTGGTAAACCCAAGCAACCTGTTCGTATTCATAAACCCAAGCAACCTCTTGGTAAATTCAATAACCCTTTTCATAAATTCAAACAACATTTTCCTAAATCTCGTTTACGGAAAATGTATCAATATATTCCTCTTCGTCAATACCTTTCTGTTCGTCGTGAATTTGAATTTCGTCGTAGTAAAAATTCTAGATATTCTTCTAAATACCGTATTCGTCTTCGTAAACAATTTTTCCGTAATAAACGTTTTTTGATTCCATCAAGGAATCAAATTCATTATAAGAATTTAAGTTTAATTAGTCGATTTATTGGTTTCCAAGGAAAAATAATACCTAGACGAGTTACTAAAATAACCTTGAGACAACAACGATTAATGACTACTGCTATAAAAAAAGCTCGTATTTTATGTTTACTACCTTTTCTTGAAAATGAGAGACATTTTAGGAGACGCTGGCGCCAGATCTTAAAACGTCGTCGTGAAAATGAGAATAAAAAGAAAAAAAAAAATAAAAAAAGATTCAGAAAAACTCCTCCTAAAACTGAATTAGGAGTTCCTAAAACTGAATCAAGATTTTCAGGTCTTGGTCCTTATCCTAAAACCAAATGAGGAATTCCTCGTTCTAAAACTGGATCCGGAACTCCAGGTACTAAAATTGAATCGAAAACTCCAGGTCCTAAAACCGAACCAGGAATTCCAGGTCCTAAAACTGAATCTGGAACTCCTGGTCCTAAAAGCGAACCAGGAACTACTCATCAAAAAAATAAAGAACTACTCGTTATAAAACGAGAAATCCATAAGCCTACTTCCCAATTGACTCAAAACTCCAAATTGGAACTCAAGCTAAAATAGTGAATATTTTGTTTGAAAACACTTAGAAATCAGATTGGATTCTTGTGTTATAAAAAAAGGAAAAAACAATCTTGAAAGATTTTCGTAATTGTTACTATTAATCTTTATCTAAATTTTTTTTCTTCTATACCTTCCTGGAGTTCATTCTCCGGGAAATCCTGTTTTAATGATTACTAAAAGATTATTTTAGTATCTATTCATAAACCTTATTAGGTTTAATGATTTTATCAGAAATCTTATAAAGACCAATCTTATTTGATATAGCTATTTGTGAAAGTATCTTACGATTTAGAAAAAATTGTTTCTTATACAGATTGTGGATAAACTTACAATAACTATCAAATATTTGGTTTTCACGAGTTACTGCATTTATTCTAGTGATCCATAAACGACGAAAATACCTCTTTTTCCTGCCTCTGTCTCGATAAGAGTAATATAAACTTCTCATTTTCTGTTGAATAATCATTCGAGTATGTCTTGAATGAGCTCCTCTAAAACCTGATACAAGGGAACGGTTTTTTTTTCGACGTCTTCGAGCTATATATCCGCGTCTCACTCTGCTCATTGAAATAAATTCAATCTTATTGAATAAAATAACTAACGGATTAGATTTCTTTCAGTTATTCTTTTTTCCGACTAGGGTCAATCAATAACAAAACGAACTACTCCAATATATCAAATATCGATTCCAATGGCTTTTGCTACTATAACCTTCCCAACCACGATTCTTGCTCTTCTTCCCATTCTTCAATTTCTATATTCAAAAAAAAATAGTGGGTTCCATCGTTTCTATGGTTACCTCTCAAACGGTGAGGTCCTCTCTATACACCGGAGCTTCTTTTTTCATTTAATCAAACGATTTTATGAACTTGTATAGTTCATATTCTTTGGCTCTACCTATTCATTAGAAAGTAATAGCCCTTTTCACACTAGGAGTTATCCATACAGTGACGGCATTTAATTAGAAAAGTTGGCTAGGTAGCTGACCCTATGAGTCCGTTCTTTCAAAAAGGAGCATGCTTCCTATAATGCTCTTTCCTCCGCTTAATGGATAACCTTTTGCTACCAATGGAGAATTGATTCTTATTTCAAATCGAGAATGATTGGATTTTTACCAATGAAAACCATAAATTTGAGATTCTATAGAATTAATAGGTATATTATATACCTTTTTGTTACTATCCTATTTATCAGTATTGGTCGTTGATACTAGAAAAATTCTCTTATTTGTTCGAACTCATGATCTGAACGAGTCGCACATACACCCTAGTACATGTTCCTCGACGCTGAGGACATCCTTTAAGAGCGGGAGATTTCTTAACATTTTTTTTTTGCTGTCTTCTGTTTCTAAGAAGTTGTTTAATAGTTGGCATATTCTATGTATATCTATAATATAGAATAAAATGGTTTGGCTTAGATTGATCTTAACCAAATATTATTTTTATCAATTATTTCTATTTAATTCAATACTCAAAAGAAATAATTGAGAAAAAGAACTCAGATCATTAAGGATTTTCTTTTTTGATTTGCTATGCGATCGACAGATAATCTTGAGTTTCGGTTGCGGACATAAAAGTATCTCTTTCCAGATCATTCTGTATAATATTTACTGTATAATATTTACAGATTGACCAGTTTTTTGTGCATAAATTTTCGCAATTGTGTTACAAAGTTCAAACATTTCTTCTGCTTCCATTAGGATTTTCTCTGCAGTTCCACAAAAATAACCAGTAGAAGGTTGGTGAATGAAAACCCTAGCGTGAGGGAATGCTACCCGTTTAGGAATTGCTCCTCCAACCAGAATCAAAGATGCCGCTGATGCAACTAATCCTAGATTCATTGTACACACGTCAGAACCTGAAACTTGCATAGTATCATAAAGGGCCATTGCTGATAGTGCCCTTCCTTCCACCGTGAGAATTTCTAAATATTATTTTCATCTTCGAGATCCATTAATAGAATAGTATGAGAGCAATAAGCTCATTCACAAAAGGGAATTCTATATTTCTGCATAGAAAAAGAAAAGGATTCTTTTTTCCTGAAATAGTTCAACGAAAACTGTCTTCTCAGAACGAATTACAGGCACTTTTGGTGTTCCGATCGGCATAAATCTTCAAACCTTTCAGTTATTCTTTTTTCCGACTAGGGTCAATCAATAATAAAGCAAATTATCCAATATATTAAATATCGATTCCAATGGCTTTTGCTACTATACTATAATATTCCCAAGCACGATTCTTGCTCTTCTTCCCATTCTTCAATTTCTCTATTTCTTATTTTTTTTATCATATTTAATGAAATCAGAGAACTTTCTTTTGATAATCATGTTCAACAGAGTGAACATCTTTATTGTATCAAAATTCTCATTCTGTATAAGAATCTCTAAAATCCATGGAAAAGAACAAAGAAAAAGGATAATTTTAATGTGGATTTCCATTAGAATTTCCATAAGAATCTCTTGGATTTGCAAAATAATTCAAAAAATTATTTTTTGAATTGTTGCTAGATAATTGATTAATTTTTTCAAAGTAATTTTCTCTCCCATTTTCTTTTCTTTTTTTTTTTTGAAAGCGAGGTGCCTTTAATAATTGTTCCGATGGAACCTTCTACCGGTAATTCACCATGGATACATGACAAAAAAACAATTTTTTGAAATACTTATTTGATTGACTCTGATTCGAATTTTATATTCATTTCATACTCATTATTTTACTTTTTCATATTCATATATTTTTTAATAAAGAATATATTCTTGAATAAAGAAAGGTGAAAATCCACGATTTCTTGTCTTCATTCCTTTTTCTTTTATTTGATACATGGAATAGTTTTTTGATAGAGTAATCCAGAATGGATTCAAAAAAACTGTAACCAAGGAATTGATCATTGGAATGATCAAAAAGTATCCATTTATTCTCCAATAATGCAATCTTCCCGTTGCGTATTGGTACTTATCGGGTATAGAATAGATCTGCTTCTCTTTGTTCTTACGAACAGAGTTGTTTACTTATTTTTCTTTTGAATAAGATGAAATAAAAATAAACCACAGAATCCACTGAAAAAAAGTTTAGGTACACAGTATTAGGTACAAAGTATATAGTCTTCTTAGTTTAATGCGATAAAATCAAGTTTCTATTTCTCTTTGATAAAGGGGTATTTCCATGGGTTTACCTTGGTATCGTGTTCATACTGTCGTATTGAATGATCCCGGTCGATTGCTTTCTGTTCATATAATGCACACAGCTCTAGTTGCTGGTTGGGCTGGTTCAATGGCTTTATACGAATTAGCGGTTTTTGATCCCTCTGATCCTGTTCTTGATCCAATGTGGAGACAGGGTATGTTCGTTATACCTTTCATGACTCGTTTAGGAATAACCAATTCGTGGGGCGGTTGGAATATTTCAGGAGGAACTGTAACGAATCCAGGTATTTGGAGTTATGAAGGTGTTGCAGCGGCACATATAGTATTTTCTGGTTTGTGCTTCTTGGCAGCTATCTGGCATTGGGTATATTGGGACTTAGAAGTATTTTGTGATGAACGTACAGGAAAACCTTCCTTGGATTTGCCCAAGATTTTTGGAATTCATTTATTTCTTTCAGGTCTAGCTTGTTTTGGTTTTGGCGCATTCCATGTAACAGGTTTGTATGGTCCTGGAATATGGGTGTCCGATCCTTATGGACTAACTGGAAAAGTACAAGCTGTCAATCCAGCTTGGGGTGTGGAAGGTTTTGATCCTTTTGTTCCAGGAGGAATAGCCTCTCATCATATTGCTGCGGGTACATTAGGTATATTAGCAGGCTTATTCCATCTGAGTGTTCGTCCGCCTCAACGTCTATACAAAGGATTACGTATGGGGAATATTGAAACTGTACTTTCCAGTAGTATTGCGGCTGTCTTTTTTGCAGCTTTTGTTGTTGCAGGAACTATGTGGTATGGTTCAGCAACTACCCCAATTGAATTATTTGGTCCTACTCGTTATCAATGGGATCAGGGATACTTTCAACAAGAAATATCTCGAAGAGTTAGCGCCGGGCTAAGCGAAAATCTAAGTTTATCAGAAGCTTGGTCTAAAATTCCTGAGAAATTAGCTTTTTATGATTACATTGGTAATAATCCGGCAAAAGGGGGATTATTTAGAGCAGGTTCAATGGATAACGGAGATGGAATAGCGGTTGGATGGTTAGGACACCCCGTTTTTAGAGATAAAGAAGGTCGGGAACTTTTTGTACGTCGTATGCCTACCTTTTTTGAAACATTTCCGGTAGTTTTGGTAGATGAAGACGGGATTGTTAGAGCCGATGTTCCTTTTAGAAGGGCAGAATCTAAATATAGTGTTGAACAAGTAGGTGTAACTGTTGAGTTCTATGGTGGTGAACTTAATGGATTAAGTTATTCAGATCCTGCTACTGTTAAAAAATATGCTCGACGCGCCCAATTAGGTGAGATTTTTGAATTAGATCGAGCTACTTTGAAATCTGACGGTGTTTTTCGTAGTAGTCCAAGGGGCTGGTTTACTTTTGGACATGCCACATTCGCCTTGCTTTTCTTTTTCGGACACATTTGGCATGGCGCTAGAACCTTGTTCAGAGATGTTTTTGCTGGTATTGATCCAGATTTGGATGCTCAAGTGGAATTTGGAACATTCCAAAAACTTGGAGATCCAACTACAAAGAGACAAACTGTCTGATACAGCATTATTGTGGTATATTTCTTTCCTCTTTTTTTTTATGGGATACAAACAAGAAAAAGGAATCTTTATTTGAATCATCATCTTTTCTTTGATTCTTTTTCTTTATTTTATTAAATGATCTCAAATGAATAGGTGTGGAAGCTATAATTGTAAATCACAATCGAATCTATGGAAGCATTGGTTTATACATTCCTTTTAGTCTCGACTTTAGGGATAATCTTTTTCGCTATCTTTTTTCGAGAACCACCTAAGGTTCCAACTAAAATAAAAAAATGAAATAAATCTTGAAACAATTTAATTGAAGTAATGAGTCTACCAATAAGGGAAACTCATTACTTCAATTACTTCAACTAATCCCCATGTTCTTCGAATGGATCTCTTAGTTGTTGAGAGGGTTGCCCAAAAGCGGTATATAAGGCGTACCCAGTAAAGCTTACAAGTAAACCAGATATAAAGATCGCGACTAGAGTTCCTGTTTCCATTTTTTAATAATTTCCAGAATGGATCTACTATAAAGATCATTTATTTAGAAATACAACAGAATAGTATACAAAGTCAACAGGTCTTAACCAATTATTTTTTAATAAAATAGAATTTATGGCTACGCAAACTTTTGAAGATAGTTCTAGATCTGGACCAAAACGAACTACTGTAGGGAATTTATTGAAACCCTTGAATTCAGAATATGGTAAAGTAGCTCCAGGTTGGGGTACTACACCACTTATGGGAGTTGCAATGGCTCTATTTGCTGTATTCTTATGTATTATTTTGGAAATTTATAACTCTTCTGTTTTATTGGATGGGATTCCTAGGAATTAGGTATGATATGAGATTTTGCCAGATACTACTAATCTGAAAATTTTGATTTCTAAATAAAAGATTTTGGTAGTTCGATCGTGGACTTTTTTTGTTTCGGTATTTTTGGAAAATGAGTGTGTGACTTGTTATAATTGATCCTATGGATCATATATAGAAAAGGTCTGTTATCTCTAACAAGATAATTAATTCTACCTCGTCAGACATTTATTCTAATATCTGGAGCACGAAAAAAGACCAATAAAAGAAAAAATTGAACTATGATTCATACCTATTATTAAGTCAGACCTCGTAACCGCACTAAAAAAAAAATGGAAATATATTAACTAGAAATGATATTTTCTAAATCAAATGAATGAAACTTCTTCAGATTTTGACCGAAAGAAAACTCTTTCTATAGATTTTGTTGAGTCAAGTCATTGCATCTATTTTTCAAAAAGTGATCAATCAAAGGATTCTTACTCAGAGAACCTTTTAGTTTAGCTTGAGAATAAATCATCGTGGTTCTAATATGAATCTGAGGTTTTAGGTGATTCATAGGGTCTCAACAAGAGAATTCCTATCAATTTGTAAAAAAGAAGAAGTCTGATTTATTTTATGCACAGAAAATAAAAAATTCAATAAAAAATAATAATTCAAAATAGGAAGGAGAAGATTCAAGAGGCCTGTAATGATCAAAATAAAAAATAAATAAATGAGCCAACTTGATATTTTTTTTCTAATCACAAAGATTTAATTACAGATTTTCTTATCTTATATGTTGGTTCAAATCTATCAAATGATTAAGAAGTTTTAACCTTTTGATAAAATATCTGTTGAAATCAGTATTTTTGTGTTTCAGCTTGAGCCGTATGAAATGAAATTTTCATATACGGTTCTCAGAGGGGGAGTCATTTACCCGGGCTACCTATCTCAATAAAGTATATGATTGGTTTGAGGAACGTCTCGAGATTCAGGCGATTGCAGATGATATAACCAGTAAATATGTTCCTCCTCATGTCAATATATTTTATTGTTTAGGGGGGATCACACTTACATGTTTTCTAGTACAAGTAGCTACAGGTTTTGCTATGACTTTTTACTACCGTCCTACTGTTACAGAAGCTTTCTCTTCTGTTCAATATATAATGACTGAGGCCAACTTTGGTTGGTTAATCCGATCGGTTCATCGATGGTCAGCAAGTATGATGGTTCTAATGATGATTCTACACGTATTTCGTGTGTATCTAACTGGTGGATTTAAAAAACCCCGCGAATTAACTTGGGTTACAGGTGTGGTTTTGGCTGTATTAACGGCATCTTTTGGTGTAACTGGTTATTCCTTACCTTGGGACCAAATTGGTTATTGGGCAGTCAAAATTGTTACTGGTGTACCTGAAGCCATTCCACTAATAGGATCACCTTTAGTGGAGTTATTACGTGGAAGTGCTAGTGTGGGCCAATCCACTTTGACTCGTTTTTATAGTTTACATACTTTTGTATTGCCTCTTCTTACTGCTGTATTTATGTTGATGCACTTTCTAATGATACGTAAGCAAGGTATTTCGGGTCCTTTATAGTTTATAGATAAAACGTAAAATAGATATTTAAAATTGATTATATATCATATTGGGTAGGACAAAACTATTTCATTGCTATAAATATGTGTTTTTTTTAACACACATGTTTTTTGGATACTTCTCTTCAACGAAACACTCTTTTATTCTATATTTGATACCACTAGTTGAAGTGAATCTTGCAAAGAAAGAATGGATTATGGGAGTGTGTGACTTGAACTATTGATTTGGCCATGCGGATACATGATTTTATCCGCCACATTGTAAATCACGACCAAATGTGTCTCTGGATCCAGCTAAGACCCGCGTAAGTCCTTTACGTAGTACAGGATAGGCCGGTTCGCTTAAAGAGAATATTCTCTATGATCATACCTGAATGATGTCATCTATAAACAGGCTTTGTAAGATCCGTAGAATAGAATGAAATGATGTGGTATGATTGAGTTTTATGTCTATTCCATTTAATGAATTTCATCTTCTATACTTAATTGTTTTAGTATAAAAATGCATTCATTTCCTTTGCATTGATTCCTATCTATGATACTATCGGAGTGAAAAAAGGGATCTAAGGAAGAATATAGGTTAGATTTTTTTTAGTAACAAGTAAATACTATGGATATGGAAAAAATCAAGATATTTTTTCGATAAAAACCAATCAGAAGACATTAGACAATCCAAAAAGCGCTTGATCA